ATTCTAGGAATTCGTTGATAGTTAGAATAGATTCGTAGACCAGGTCGACTGATCCGTTTTAAATTTAAAATAGTTCTATATGTTCCTTTCCTATTCCTTCTATGTCGCAGGGTTAAAACCAAAAAATATTTGTTGCTTTCCTGATGTTTCCTCACGTTTTCGATAAAACCTTCCCGTAAAAGTATTTTAACAATGTTTTCGGTGATATTAGTAGATGCTATTCGAACCGTTACTTTTCTATCCATGTCGACATTTCGTATAGAGGTTATTATGTCAGCAATAGTGTCCCTGCCCATGATGAACTAAAATTATTGGTGCCTGCTAATTTTGATATAATCAACATGCTCTTTTTTATTTTTTTATTTATGAATTCTATTAAATATTAAATTAAAGGTATATGCGTGAAACACAATCTACTAATTAATCTATTTCATTCGCTTACTATAACTATATCATGGTCTCGTCTTATAATACCTCAGGGGCTAAGGAAACTATTTTAGTAAAATTTAACTGTCTCAATTCCCGGACGATCGCACCAAAAATTCGAGTTCCTTTTGGGTTTCCTTCTTGATCAATAATAACTGCAGCATTGTCATCATATCGTATTATCATACCGTTGTCACGTTTGAGTTCTTTACAGGTACGTACAATTACAGCTCTGATTACTTCTGATCTTTCTAGAGGCATATTTGGTACTACTTCTTTGATCACAGCAACAATAACGTCACCAATATGAGCGTATCGGCGATTACTAGTTCCTATGATTCGAATACACATCAATTCTCGGGCCCCGCTGTTGTCCGCTACATTCAAATGGGTCTGGGGTTGAATCATATCATTTTTTTATTCGATTTTTCAATGCAAAGAACGAAGGAAAAAAAAAGAAATATTGTTTGTCCAAAATCAAAAAAAGAAACCTGCAATTTTTTTTCATCCCAAAGACCTCTTTTTCTTTTATTCCTATCCCGAAATAATGAATTGAGTTCGTATAGGCATTTTGGACGCCGCTATTGAAATAGCTTTTCTAGCTATATTTTCTGCTACTCCGCCCATTTCATAAAGTATTCTACCTGGTTTAACGACAGCTACCCAATATTCGGGGGATCCTTTCCCCGAACCCATACGTGTTTCTGTAGGTCTTACTGTAACTGGTTTGTCTGGAAATATACGTACCCATATTTTTCCACCACGGCGTACGTTTCGTGTCATTGCTCGTCGCCCCGCTTCTATTTGTCTAGATGTGATCCAAGCAGGTTCAAGTGCTTGAAGAGCGTATCTACCGAAACAAATACGATTACCTCGATAAGATATTCCCTTCATTCTTCCTCTATGTTGTTTACGGAATCTGGTTCTTTTGGGGTTATAGTGGATGGGTCTTTTTAAAATTCCATCTCTACTCCAGAACCGGACATGAGAGTTTCTTCTCATCCAGCTCCTCGCGAATGAAATGATTCAAAAAAATTTAGTTAAGATAAAATTCAATTTTTTTGAATAATACACTGAATCGTGGGATTCTTTGATATTTCATCTAATTTTCATCTAATCTATTTCTATTAGAAATTTTTATATCTTGTTTATATATAGCTTTTGGATATATAGCTAAACATATATTTCTAGATAATGTAATTTTTTATTTATAATTTATTTATAATATAATAATATATAAGGCTATAACGAATCTTTATTTTGTTTTGTCTTTATCATATCGGATCGCTCAAAAAATAGAGCAATTCGGTAAAATAAAGCTTTCGCGGGCGAACATTTACTCTTTCAATATCTATTTCAATTGTAAGGTTAGCCCACGATCTTTCAGAACAAATGAATTGATACCTGGTTTGTTCCGCCATCCCACTCAATGAATCATTAGGATTCGTTTTTAATAGAATCTTCTGTATTCACAGGTTTCCGTCGTTCCCATCGCTTCTCAATTAATGGTTAGGTCTGAATTATACAATGGAGCTCCTGTTCTTGAGTCAATCTTCTCAGTCTTTATTGGCTCTAGGCTCTTGATTTTTTTTCTATGAACATATTCATTTAATTCGGGAGGAATTAGTTTGATGCTTTATTACATTGCTTTTTATGAAATGATTCATAGACCTTACATATTATATTGGAATCATATATCATTGGCGTTCTTTTTATCTCTTTCTCTCACCCTTCTTCCATTTATCCACATCATTCTAGATTTCGCTTCCCAAACTCATAATTAGATTGGTTTGGTTTTTTTTTTGTGTTTATGCAAAAAAGATTTCAGTTGCTACAATGATATGACCAATATATCATATCTTGACTGGTTGTTTAGATCTAGATAATGTGAAGCGATGAGTTGGTTATTAATTCTGTAATTTTGAGTTCATACTATGTATGGGCCGGTCCATTTTTTGTTTTGAACCCTAATCCTACAAAAAACCAACGAGTCACACACTAAGCATAGCAATTATATCAAATGGTCAATCGAATCTTTATTCAACCCTATAGAATTAATTTCTAATTGTTCATT